ATATAATTCGAAAAAGCGAGAGCAGTAAGTCCAAGGAAATAAACTAAGAAAAATACGTATTGTTATAGGATTAAACAAAGGGATTCGCAAATAAAAGCGCTAAGGCTACAACTAGTCCATAAATTGTTAAAGCTTCCATAAAAGCCAGACTAAGCAATAAAGTACCTCGGATTTTTCCCTCCGCTTCGGGCTGTCTCGCGATCCCTTCTACAGCTTGGCCCGCAGCAGTACCTTGACCAACCCCAGGTCCAATAGAAGCAAGACCGACGGCCAACCCGGCAGCAATAACGGAAGCGGCAGAAATCAGTGGATTCATGATAAGTTCCTCACACCAAAATAAGTAAATAGTTAATGATACAATAAAACAAGAAATTATGACTTAATTATTCCATCGCTAAGATCTATACAGTCGAAGGAACTAAGAACTCTGAATTGAAGTAATAATATTATTGAACCATCAGAACTACTTCGATATTTCTTTTTTTTTAGTTTATATTCACATAATTTTTGTGAATCCATATGACTTTTGTTCTTCCATTTCTTTCTTTTTTCCAAACCATTCTCTTTGAATTTTTCGTTTTTTTTTCCTTGATTTAATCTCTTTATTCATTATTCATTCAATATTCATTTTATTCATTTAATTAATATTCAATTCACAATTACAAACTAAAGGGAAGGGCTTCTATTGGAATCCTTATCTAAATTCACAGTATTAGATATTAATTAGATATATTATATCTTTAGTTCATATATAACTAATAAATATCTAATATCACATATACATGTGTTTCTTCCATAACGTAAATCAACTATTCATATCTTACATTCAATCGGATTCTAGAATTATTCTTCGAAACATTCACAAGATTTGTCTTATAGCAATTAGATTACATACATCTAGTTCGGCTCCTCCTCCTCTAACCAATCCATTTTTTTTATAAATTTCACTTTTGTTTTTTGTAAATCTTTATTTTTTCTTTTATTATTCGGCCACACGGGTACAATCAATCTACATGTACAAATTCGTTAGATCGAATCATTGCATCGAAATATCAGTATTTGATTGATCTAAGTTAATGTAATTTATTATTTATTAAAATTATCTTTTGGTCAATCGTTGAATTGGATGAAATCAACTTGAATGGGCATCATTCTATATAACAATAACATCTTTTTTTTTAATAGCACGCCGTAGTAATACTATAAGTAATGCCATAAAAATTCTTATTCAGATTATGATTACTAATAGCTAATAATATTGAATATTCGAATTCAATCAACAAAACAATATAAAGAGAATATTCATTGGAGGGGGTATAAATGGACCGAACTGGAATTTTAGGAAAAAGATCTTTTAGATCTCTTTCCTTTTTTTTTTACTTCCCTGTTTGTTGCAACTCCCTAATATCTCTAAGATCTTAAGCTTTTTTTACTATTACTCTTATGTTATGTTCCCTAAGCAGATTTTCGTGATACGCGCATATATTGCGTAAGTCTTAAGCTAAAAAAAGCCTATTTTGAAAACTAGTCAATGATGACCCTCCATAGATTCGCCTATATAAGCCGCAGCTAAAGTTGCAAAAATAAGAGCTTGAATACCGCTTGTAAATAATCCAAGTAACATGACAGGTATAGGAACCACTAAAGGTACTAAAGAAACAAGAACAACAACTACTAATTCATCAGCTAATATATTTCCGAAAAGTCGAAAACTAAGTGATAGGGGTTTTGTGAAATCTTCTAAGATATTAATGGGTAAAAGGATTGGAGTTGGTTGAATGTATTTACCGAAATAACCTAATCCTTTTTTGGTAAGACCCGCATAGAAATATGCTACTGACGTAAGTAAAGCTAAAGCAACGGTAGTATTTATATCATTTGTAGGTGCGGCTAATTCCCCATGAGGTAACTGTATGATTTTCCAAGGTAAAAGAGCACCTGACCAATTCGAAACAAAAATAAATAGAAACAAAGTTCCAATAAAGGAAACCCATGGACCATATTCTTCTCCAATCTGAGTTTTGCTCACGTCTCGAATGAATTCAAGGACATATTCGAAGAAATTCTGACTGTCAGTAGGAATTGTTTGTGGATTACGAACAGCTATAATGGCTGAACCTAATAAGATAGCAATTACAACCCAAGAAGTAATAAGTACTTGGGCATGGACTTGAAAACCTCCTATTTGCCAATAGAAATGTTGGCCGACTTCCACACCAGATATATTGTATAACCCTTTTAGTAGTGTGTTGATAGAACATAATAGAACATTCATATTGCCCTCTGAAGGAAATAGAACTTTAAAAAGAATTATTTTGATTCAACCATCTATTTTTCGACTTGCCTACTTGAATTATATATTTTGTATATCAACTAATCACATAATACCCCTAGTTACTTGTATCTCTTTTGTGCGATTAAGGAATGGTAACCGATTTCAAAAATCTATGGAGTTCCCAAAATAATTTATTTATCTTATTATTAATCACGTATTTCGTAT